AAATATCGATAAGATTTTCATCTAGTCAAAGTAACGCAACTAAGAGCTCCCAATTGAAGTAGTAATATTATTGAATCATCAGAACTACTTCGATATCTATTTTATAGTTCCTATCCACAGAGTTTTTGTGAATTCATAGAATTCATACAACTTTTTGTTTTTCCATTTCTTTCTTTGTTCCGAACCATTCTTTGAATTCGAACTCTTCGTTCTTTTTCTTGATTGAATTTCTTTATTCAATATTGAATTGAATTCACAGTTACAAATGAAACGGAAGGACTTTTATTGGAATCCCTACCCCAATTCTCAGTAATAGGAGGGCAGATTAGATATATCTTTTAGCTCATATATAACTAGCCTACTATTACATATACATGTCTTTCTTCCATAACGTAAACCAACTATTTGTATCTTGGATTCAGTCGTATTTTAAAAACATTTTTCGAAACATCTATAAAGGAAAGTTGGCTTATAGCGATTATATATATTACATATACCTAGTTTGATCCCACTCTTCTAACGAAACCATTTTCTCTTGAATCTCATTTTTTGTAAACCCCTATCTTCCTTTTATTTAATTTAGAATTTAGCATTATCCCACATGGATACAATCAATCTAAATGGGCGAATTTCTTAGTCTAAATCATTGCATAGAAATATAAGTCTTTGGTTGATCTAAGTTCATGTAATTTATTCTTTATTAATATTTTCTTTTGGTCAATCTTTGAATTGAATAAAACCGACTGAAATGGGAATCGCTCTATAGAACCTAATTTTTTTTTTACAATTCCCTAATATCGTAATCTTTTTTACTATTCTTCTAGATCTTATAGATAGATAGATCTTATAGACTTTTTTGTCTATTTATGTGTATATTTATGTTCACGAAGAAGATTATCTCGAGCAAGGCATAGATTACCTTACACTAAGCTAAAAAAGACTATTTCGAAATTTAGTCAATGGTGTCCCTCCATGGATTCACCTATATAAGCCGCAGCTAAAGTTGCAAAAATAAGAGCTTGAATACCACTTGTAAATAATCCAAGGAACATGACAGGTATAGGAACCACTGAAGGTACTAAAGAAACAAGAACAACAACTACTAATTCATCCGCTAATATATTTCCAAAAAGTCGAAAGCTAAGTGATAAAGGTTTTGTGAAATCTTCTAAAATGTTAATGGGTAAAAGGATTGGAGTTGGTTGTATGTATTTACCGAAATAACCTAATCCTTTTTTGCTAAGGCCCGCATAAAAATATGCTATTGACGTAAGTAAAGCTAAAGCAACGGTAGTATTTATATCATTCGTGGGTGCGGCTAACTCCCCATGAGGTAACTCTATGATTTTCCAAGGTAAAAGCGCCCCTGACCAATTAGAAACAAAAATAAATAGAAACAAAGTTCCAATAAAGGGAACCCATGGACCATATTCCTCTCCAATCTGGGTTTTGCTCACATCTCGAATAAATTCAAGGATATATTCGAAGAAATTCTGACCGTCAGTAGGAATGGTTTGTGGATTCCGAACAGTTACAATGGCTGAACCTAATAAGATAACAATTACAACCCAAGAAGTAATAAGTACTTGGGCATGGACTTGGAAACCGCCTATTTTCCAATAGAAATGCTGGCCTACTTCCACACCAGATATTTCATATAACCCTTTTAATGTGTTAATGGAATATGATAGAACATTCATATTGTCCTCTGAAAGAAAGAAAACTTTACAAGAAATTATTTTGATTCAACCGTCTTTTTTTCGACTTGCTCACTTGAATTGTATATTTTAGATACCAACTAATCACATAATATCCCCAGTTTTTTATCTCTTTTATGAGATTCAGAAATAGTAACGGATTCCGTCAATCTATGGAATTCAAAAAAGAATTTATTTATCTTATTATTAATCAGGGATTTCGTATATAGCTAGAACGCCCTTCACAAATCGCAAATACTAATTTGTTAAGAATTAATCGGATTGAAGCTATAGCGTCATCATTCGCTGGAATCGAAATATCTGTGAGATCCGGGTCACAGTTTGTATCAATTAAACAAATTGTTGGAATTCCCAAAGTGATACATTCTTGAAGAGCCATATATTCTTCTTGCTGATCAACGATTATTACAATATCGGGTAACCCTGTCATATATTTAATCCCGCCCAAATATGTTTGCAAGTGAAATAACTGTCTCTTTAATCGAGCCGCATCCCCTTTCGGAAGGCGGTGGATTCCCCCTGTCTTTTGTTCCATTCTCAAGTCCCTGAACTTTTGAAGTCTCATTTCTGTAGTGGACCAATTCGTTAAAAGGCCGCCTAGCCATTTTTTATTAACATAATGACACCGAGCTCTTATTGCAGCCCGCGCTACTGGATCAGCTGCTTTATTTTTGGTACCAACAATTAAGAATTGTTTTCTCCTACTTGCTGCATCAAAAACCAAATCACACGCTTCTGATAAAAAACGAGCAGTTCTAGTAAGATTTGTAATATGAATACCC